TCATATATAAATGTAACTAATGTATCTCCTTCGTAAAGGATTTCCCCATAATGTCCATGAACAGTTGCTCCTGGAGTAGCCAAATAAGGCTTAGCTGATCGTATTACCACAGAGTCAACTTGAACAATTAGAACTTGACCCGATTTTAAATGCGGTCCTTTTTTGGCTATACATACATTTTCACAAAGAAACTGCCCAAGACTAACGATTGTAGATGTCTCTTCACAATAATTGTAATGGAGAAAATACCAATTCAAATGGAATGGATTCAAAATGATGTTACTGCATGAATAGGGATTATAAATTTGACCATTTTCATCCAGTAAATAATATTTAAGTATTTGAAAAATCTGTTTTAAATTGTCAAGTTGCAAATAGTTAGTTACCAAGATCTGATTATGGGTTATTAAATGGGAAAATAAATCAAAATTAGAAATTGGAAAGCCTGTTCCTAACGGGCCCAACGAATTACTAATTGGAATTAGGGGGTTCTTTTTGATTGATTCCTTTATCACATTGGGAGATTTTACATCGTTGAATGGGCCTATTCGAAAACAATTGGATGATGACAAAATTATCAAAGATTGAGATTCCTTATTTCGATTCAACAACGTATGGATAGTTCCTTGATTTGGATTAAGGGATTCTTGAATCCTTGCCTCGGAATAGGAATAAATGGAAGAAAACGGATTGACATTAGCGCGATCTGATCCCTTCTCAGAGATCAATCCTGAACCCGACAGATCGTTCCTTTTTCCGGTATAAGAAATAGGTGATTTCGCTAAGTCGATTCTTAGAAAATATCTAAGCAAACCATTTGTCCTTATTTCAACAAAGGAAGCACAGGCCTTTTCGATCTTTTTGTCTTGGTCCCAATTCAACACTAAAGAAGTCCGAACTAATTGAATACTTGTGTCCCAAATTTCAAGAATTGGGTCGTAATAAAGGATATAATTGACAACTCGAAGTTGTAGATTATCACTTTCCTGCAAGAGATCCGGCGGGAAAAGTCTTCCTAAATTTATACCATCCGTTTTTTTATATGGGACTACAGGTTGAACCAAAACAAAATACTTTTTTTCATACCTGGAAAGTTTCATTCGTTGGATATAAAGCCAATTTTTCAATTTTTTGTATTCTTTGGAATTTGTTTTTCCCCCTCCTGGTGGTATCAATCGGAATGCCTTATTTGTCTTTCCAGGAAAATGGATATCTCCAGAAAAGATTATCAGTTTCATTTTTTCTGCTTTTTTCTTCACTCGGACCAATCCGCCTACCCGACTTCTTCTATTTAAAGTGATTTGTGTATCTGCCCCAATAATACTATTGTGCCGTACCATTATGGAAGAAGATTCGGCCAAAATGTGGACTTCCACGGGAATAAAAAAAAATGGATTTACTTCCTTTTGGTATTTTGGCCAAAATACCTTGGCTCCTCGATACTCAATCAAATCCTCTTCGTTGACGATTGAATTCAGTTCTCTAGTCTCATATTTAGTAAGTCCTGAGCTCTTTCTTATATATCGAGGATCATCGAAATAAGCAAGAATACTATTTCTACGGAGAATACCATTTCTGGGGATTTCCATTGAGATACCTGAAGAAGGTATTAGTTGGTTCTCGCCTTCTTGAATCGATTCGAGTGGAATGATGAATCTATTTCTTCGCCTCTTTGCCAATAAATCAGAATTGCCGTCGAGAATGGCCGGATATCTGAGATTACAACGACCCGTACATGTCATTCGATTAAGTTCTGAATAATCAGGAATCCTATCTCCTGTTTGATTTTTACCAGAAAAATACGAACTAAAAAATTTGTGTCTCACTTGATTATTAGTTACTGAGGGGTTAGCAATATATCTTGGCTTGACAGAAAGAGAATCAGCGTTCATTTGATCTTGATCCTTGTGGATCGAACAGGGCCCTAGACTGTATCTCCAGGGCTCTCCTAATAATATCCATAAATGACTTGTTTTTGGTAAGAGATGAATATTACCATATGTAAATTCAGGTGCATGGTACACATCAGTATTCCAGTGCATTTCGCCCTCTGAGTCAGAATAAATATGTTTTCGAACCTTCTCTTTCAAATTCAAAGTGGATGTTCTCGCACGAATCTCAGCAATCACTTGTTCTGATTCTACATATTGATCGTTTTGAACTAAAAGAAAACTTTTGGGCGGAATACACACATTGTGTATAATATCTTCACTCTCAATAGTTACATACAAGTCTCTAGAACATAGAAAAGCAGGATGTCCATGACGTGTACGTGTCGGATGAACCAAATCCTCGTTGAATTTTATTTTTCCATTAGAAGGGGCTCGCACATGTTCTGCAGTACCCCCTGTGAATACTCCGCCGGTATGAAAAGTTCTTAATGTTAATTGAGTGCCCGGTTCTCCAATAGATTGACCTGCAATAATACCTACGGCTTCTCCCAATTCGACCAGGTCGTCATGAGCTGGACTCCGGCCATAACATAATTGACAAATCCAAGATGTACTCCTACAAGTAAAGGGGGTTCGAATAGAGATTGGTTGTGCTCTAAAAGTTATGAATCTACTGACAAGTCCAACCCCAATATCTTGATTTCTAGTAGCAATACATCGCGAACCTATATATATATCATCTGCTAATACACGACCAATTAATGTTTGGATAAAAATCCTGTCCGCCATCATTCCATTTCGAGGACTTACAGAAATACCTCGAACGGTGCCACAATCTGTTCGACGTACAACAATGTGTTGAACTACTTCAACAAGTCTGCGCGTGAGATATCCTGCATCTGAGGTTCGGATAGCGGTATCCACAACCCCTTTACGGGCTCCGTAGCAAGAAATAATGTATTCTGTTAAAGAGAGTCCTTCGCGTAAATTGCTTTGAATGGGTAAATCAATCATTTGCCCTTGGGGATCCGACATTAATCCTCTCATACCTACTAATTGATGTACCTGAGAAGCATTTCCTCTGGCTCCCGAAAAAGACATTATATGGACTGGATTAAAAGGATCGGTCATCCGAAAATTAGGATTCATTTCTTGTCGCAAATATTCACTTGTGGCATACCATATTTCGATCGATTGACGTAATTTTTCTACCGCGTGTACATTCCCATAATGATGGTGTTTTTCCAAAATAAAACTTTGTTGTTCAGCGTCTTGAACTAGCCATCTTTTAGAAGGTATTGTTAAAAGATCATCAATTCCTAATGAAATGGATGCGGCGGTAGCTTGTCGGAAACCCAGAGTCTTTACTTGATCCAGGATATGTGATGTATATCCTATTCCATAGTGATCAATAAATCGACTAATAAGTCGTTTCATGGCAGTTCCGTCTATCACTTTATTGTGAAAGACCTGAGTGGGCCGTTCTGCCATCAGTACCTCCATATTGCGCTGAGTAGAATTTGACAATGGGCTTGAGTCAGTGATTGGAAAACTTCCTTTTCTAGATCTTGATTCACGTAGAAATTCCGCAATTATGGTCCTAGTTAACCCGGAGAGACTCGAATTCCCGTTGGTAGCATAGAATTACAACAGCCCTGCCAAAACCCCTGTATGGCTTCTTCTATTTCTCGATAAAGAGAAATATGACCAAGAGTGGTTCGAATATATATATAAAGAATTTCTTTTTTTATACTTCGTACTATTAGATAGTGTCCATAAATCTCATAATAGGTCCCCACAGATTCATAGTGAATTTCGATGGGAGCTTCTCTTGCAGCAATAACGCGTTGATCTAGTCGCCACCGCAACCACAAAGGACTACCTAAATTGATTCGTTTTTGCCGATAAGCTCCAATTGCATCATAGGGATTACAAAAAAAGGGTTCTTTTTTTTTTGTATACTTATAGTTATTATCTTCATTTTGATAGTTTCTACGATTACATGGATTATACCTATTTACACAAATACCCCGACGATTTCCACTCGTTAAGACATAGAGTCCACTAAGCATATCTTGAGTTGGTGCCGAAATGGGATCCCCAATAGTTGGAGACAAAAGATTCATATGAGAAAACATAAGTAAACGTGCCTCTGCTTGAGCCTCCAAAGATAAAGGCACATGAACAGCCATTTGATCCCCGTCAAAGTCTGCATTGAAGCCCTTACAAACTAATGGATGTAAACAAATAGCGCGTCCTTCCACTAAAACGGGGAGGAATGCCTGTATGCCTAATCTATGCAGAGTAGGCGCTCTATTCAGCAATACAGGATGGTCATCCAGAATTTCCTGAAGTATTTCCCATACAATCGGTTTTTTTTTTCGAATTTGACTCTTAGCAACTCCTATGTTCGAAGCAAGATGTTTTCTAATTAGGTCACGAATTACAAATGCCTGGAAAAGTTCTATTGCTATTTCGCGAGGCAATCCACATCGATGTAATGAAAGTGAAGGGCCCACGACAATCACGGACCGCCCTGAATAATCGACCCGTTTACCAAGCAGAGTCTCGCGAACTCTTCCTTCTTTGCCTTCAATTACATCTGAAAGCGACTTGTAAACTCTATTATGATCATCCCTCATTGGTTGTCCGCAGATTCCATTATCAAGAAGTGCATCCACGGCTTCTTGTAGCAATTTTTCCTGAGATATTATTAATTCTTCTGGCGTAGCTATACTTGTTGTTAATAGATCTGTAAGAGTATTATTCCGATAGATAATTCTTCTATAGATTTCATTAATATCCGAGGTCACTAGTTTATCCTCATCGATATGATAGATTGGTCTCAACTCAGGAGGGAGAACTGGTAATAGACACAAAACCATCCATTTTGGTTCTATATTTGTTCGAATAAAATGCTTAGCCAATTCCATGCGTCTAAGCAAAAAATCTTTTCTTCTTCCAACTTTTCGATCTTCCCATTCATTCCCTGTGGGTTCCTCTTCCTCCAATTCTTTCCATTCTACCAATGAATAGTCTATAATAATTCGTAAATCTAGATTGGCTAATTGTTGTCTGATAGAACCTCCCCCGGTAGACATCTCTCGA